CGAATGCTAGTCACAATATGGGTTTCAACGAAGCAAATTTAGTCATTAGTAAAGCCCAAGTTAACGAGGGGACTGCTGCGAAAAGATTAAAACCTCGAGCTCGAGGGCGGAGTTATATGATAAAAAGACCCACTTGTCATATAACTATTGTTTTGAAAGATATCTCCTTCTATGAAGAATATGAAGAATTTTTCATGTGCTCAAAAAAACCTGGATTGATAAATATAAATAAGAACACAAATTTGACATGTCATGATACATATAGTAGTGGGGGCTTATGGGACAAAAAATAAATCCGCTCGGTTTCCGACTTGGTACAACACAAAGTCATCATTCTCTTTGGTTTGCACAGCCAAAAAATTATTCTGAAGGTCTACAAGAAGATCAAAAAATAAGAGACTGTATTAAGAATTATGTACAAAAAAATATGAGAATATCCTCCGGTGTTGAGGGAATTGCACGGATAGAGATTCAAAAAAGAATCGATCTAATTCAGGTCATAATCTATATAGGATTTCCAAAATTATTAATAGAAAATCGACCGCGAAGAATCGAAGAATTACAACTGAATGTACAAAAAGAACTTAATTGTGTGAATCGAAAACTAAACATTGCTATTACAAGAATTTCAAATCCGTATGGACACCCTAATATTCTTGCAGAATTTATAGCGGCACAATTAAAGAATAGAGTTTCGTTTCGCAAAGCAATGAAAAAAGCTATTGAATTAACGGAACAAGCAGATACAAAAGGAATTCAAGTGCAAATTGCAGGGCGTATCGACGGAAAAGAAATTGCACGCGTCGAATGGATCAGAGAAGGTAGGGTTCCTCTACAAACCATTGGAGCTAAAATTGATTATTGTTCCTATACAGTTCGAACTATATACGGGGTATTAGGAATCAAGATTTGGATATTTGTAGACGCAGAATAATAAGACTTTATGTGTCTTTACATTCTACCCAGCCATGGAAATAGACCAAAAAAGACCAAACTCTTTCATTTTTTTGATGTTCAATCAAAACAAAAATGAGCAATTCGAAATTCTATAGGGTTGAATAAAAACTCGATTAATCGTTTTATATAATTGCTATGCTTAGTGTGTGACTCGTTGGGTTTTTTAGTTTTAGTACTAGGATTCAAAAAAAAGGACCGAGCCATAGTATGAACGTATGAACTAATAACTTATAACACTAATAACCAACTCATTGCTTCGCATTATCTGGATGCAAAGAAGCAGTCAAGATATAATATTGGTTATATCTTTGTAGCAACTGAAATACTTTTTTGCATAAATCTTGCATAAAAAAACCAATCTGATTTTGAGTTCTGAAGTTATAAGTTGTGAAGCGAAATAGAAAAGTATGCGGATAAGGGATAAATGGAAGGATGAGAGAAAGAGAGAAAGAAAATATCACTGATATAGAATTCCAATATGTAAGGTCTATGAGTCATCTCAAAAAAAAAAAAGCAATGTAATAAGCATTAATAAGGATTCATCCATAATTAGATGAATCCGCTCATAAAAAAAAAATCAAGAGCCTCGAGCCAATAAAGACTGAGAAAATTGACTTAAGAACAAATTTCATTAAGGACTCCGTTGGAGAAATTAAGACCTAACCATTAATCAAGAAGCAATGGGAACGATGGAACCCGTGAATGCAGAAGATTCTATTGAAAATGAATCTTAATAATTCATCGGGCGGGATGGCGGAACGGACCAGGAACCTATTCTTTTATTCGGAGAGGTCGTGGACTAACCCTAGAACTGAAATAGATATTGAAAGAGTAAATATTCGCCCGCGAAAGTTTTACTTTATTGGATTGATAAATTTTGGTCGATCGTAAAGGCAAAACAAAAGAAAGATTCGTTATAACGTTATAAAAAAAAAACGACATTGACATTATCTATAAATAGAATACATGTTTAATTATATATCTATAATATAGATCTAACTAAACACGATATCTAAATTTCGAATAGATTAATTAGATGAAATTTCAAAGAATCCTATGATTCAGTATATTCTTTATTAAATATATGTATATCGGTATAAAATCTTTTTTAGTCGTTTCATTCGCGAGGAGCTGGATGAGAAGAAACTCTCACGTCCAGTTCTGTAGTAGAGATGGAATTGAGAAAGACCCATCAACTATAACCCCAAAAGAACAAGATTCCGTAAACAACATAGAGGAAGAATGAAAGGAATTTCTTATCGAGGTAATCATATTTGTTTCGGTAGATATGCTCTTCAAGCACTTGAACCCGCTTGGATCACATCTAGACAAATCGAAGCAGGGCGACGCGCAATGACACGAAATGTACGTCGTGGGGGAAAAATATGGGTACGTGTATTTCCAGATAAACCAGTTACAGTAAGACCTACGGAAACTCGTATGGGTTCGGGGAAAGGATCCCCCGAATATTGGGTAGCTGTCGTTAAACCAGGTAGAATACTTTATGAAATGGGTGGAGTAGCCGAAAATATAGCTCGAAAGGCTATTTCAATAGCGGCGTCCAAAATGCCTATAAGAACTCAATTCATTATTTCTGGATAGGAATGTTGAACCAAAGGAAAGAAGTCTTGGGTATAAAAAAAACAATTGCAGGTTTTATTTTTTTTTTACTTCGTCCTTTGCTTTACTTTACATTAAAAAAAAAACAGATTAAAAAAATGATATGATTCAACCTCAAACCCATTTGAATGTAGCAGATAACAGCGGGGCCCGAGAATTAATGTGTATTCGAATCCTAGGAGCTAGTAATCGCCGATATGCTCATATCGGTGACGTTATTGTTGCTGTGATCAAGGAAGCAGTACCAAATACGCCTCTACAAAAATCCGAAGTGATCAGAGCTGTAATTGTACGTACTTGTAAAGAACTCAAGCGTGAGAATGGTATGATAATACGATATGATGACAATGCTGCAGTTGTCATTGATCAAGAAGGAAATCCAAAAGGAACTCGAGTTTTTGGCGCGATCGCACGGGAATTGAGACAGTTAAATTTTACTAAAATAGTTTCATTAGCACCTGAGGTATTATAATACGAGATCGCAGTAGAGTGATAGTCTTTAATTAAAATAGATAAATTAGTAGATTATGTCTCACGCATATACTTTTAATAATTTTCATAAATAAAACGAAAATGTTTATTATATAAAAATTAGGAAGTAACAATAATTTTCGTTTATCATGGGTAAGGACACTATTGCTGACATAATAACTTCTATACGAAATGCTGACATGGATAGAAAAGGAACGGTTCGAATAGTGTCTACTAACATCACCGAAAACATTGTTAAAATACTTTTACGAGAGGGTTTTCTCGAAAACGTAAGGAAACTTGTGGAAAACAACAAATCTTTTTTGGTTTTAACCCTACGACATAGAAGGAATAGGAAAAGACCATATAGAACCAGTTTAAATTTAAAACGAATCAGTCGACCTGGTCTCCGAATCTATTCAAACTATCAACGAATTCCGAGAATTTTAGACGGGATGGGGATTGTAATTCTCTCTACTTCTCGGGGTATAATGACAGACCGTGCGGCTCGACTAGAAAGAATTGGCGGAGAAATTTTGTGTTATATATGGTAATCTTTCTGGTACCCGAATTATATCCGGAACTTCCTAATTTGTGAAAAAACGAAAAAAGACAAGTTGTCTAATATCATTCCTCCTACATTAGTTGATACTTCAAGGGGGTTTTGCCTGGAATGTAAAGAAGAAAAATGAATGGATTCATGAAGGTTTAATTACTGAAGTACTTCCCAGTGGTATGCTCCGGATTCGTTTATATACTGAAATCAGATTCAAGGTTATGTTTCAGGAAGGGCTCGACACCGTTTTATACGTGTACTACCTGGAGATAGCGCCAAAAGAGTCAAAATTGAAGTAAGTCGTTATGGTTCAAATGGAGAGCGTCTAATTTATAGACTCCACAACAAGGATTTGAATGATTAGGCGGTTTTTCAACATTCCTTTCATGAGGATACAAGTCACTGTTCAAAAATTTCAAGAAACTTATTTTCTTCCAATAAGTAGATTCGCAATTCAGTTAAGGAATAATAACTATGAAAATAAGGGCCTCCGTTCGTAAAATTTGTGAAAAATGTCGACTGATCCGTAGGAGAGGACGCATTATAGTAATTTGTTCCAACCCGAGACATAAACAAAGACAAGGATAATCTTTCGAAAAGGTACTCTCTAAAAGAACCGATGAACAAATCAAAATAAAAGATCTGTTTTGACATGAAATGGATATATCCATATATCTGACTTATATTTATGAAATGATAAAATATGGCAAAATCTATACAAAAAAGTGTTTCACGTAGGACTGGGCGGATTGGTTCACGTAAAAGTGCACGTCGAATACCAAAAGGCGTTATTCATGTTCAAGCGAGTTTCAACAACACCATTGTTACTATTACAGATGTACGGGGGCGGGTGATTTCTTGGTCCTCTGCTGGGACTTGTGGATTCAGGGGTACAAGAAGAGGGACACCCTTTGCTGCTCAAACCGCAGCAGGAAATGCTATTCGAGCAGTAGCGGATCAAGGTATGCAACGAGCAGAAGTCATGATAAAAGGTCCGGGTCTCGGAAGAGATGCAGCATTACGAGCTATTCGTAGAAGTGGTATACTTTTAAGTTTCGTACGGGATGTAACCCCTATGCCACATAATGGCTGCAGACCCCCTAAAAAAAGACGGGTGTAGAAATAAACATTGAAGAGATTTCAAGAGAAATAAATGACTCAAAGATCTGATCAAATAATATTACTATGGTTCGAGAAAAAGTAAAAGTATCTACTCGGACACTACAGTGGAAGTGTGTTGAATCAAGAGCAGACAGTAAGCGTCTTTATTATGGACGCTTTGTTCTGTCTCCACTTATGAAAGGTCAAGCCGACACAATAGGCATTGCAATGCGAAGAGCTTTGCTTGGAGAAACAGAAGGAACATGTATTACACGCGCAAAATCTGAGAAAATTC